AGATAACCTAATAAGGCGAAAGAATGCTTGTATAATGAAAATGGGTTTATATGGATCTTTTGGGGTTGAAAGCACACATCAAAATGACATTGACATAAATTGACAAGGTAATATTTCCATTTTTTCATCAGAAGAGGCGTATCCTTTGAGACAAAAATGGATTTTCCTTGATATCTAATATAATGTATGAAAGGATCCTTGAGCAAGCATAGGCTGTCCCCCCAATCCTTAGTAAAGACTTCTACAAAATGTTCTATTTTTCCATAGAAATATATTCGCTCAAGAAAGACCTGATAAAATGTTAATCGGAAATGAAAGGATTGCTTACAAAGAAAAAAGAAAACGGACTCGTATTCATATACATGAGAATTATATAAGAACAAGAAGAATCTTTGATTCTTTTTTACAAAAAAGGAAATAGATTTCTTTGGAATAATAAGACTGTTCAAATTCCAATACTCGTGAAGAAAGAGTCGTAATAAATGCAAAGAGGAGGGATCTTTCACCCAATAGCGAAGGATTTGAACCAATTTTTCTAGATGGATGGGGTACGGTATTAGTCCCTCTGACAGATAATTTAAATGTGGGAATTTGCCCTCTAAAAAAGGAAATATTGAATGAATTGATCGTAAATTATGAGATTTTACTATTTCTGATCTTTCTAAAGAGGATACTAATCGTAAGGAAAATGGAATTTCCACAATAACTGCAAACCCCTCCGATATCATTTGAAAATACAAATTTTTGTTATACCTAAAAAATGTATTTTGGTTAGAATCATTAGCAGAAATAATCAAATGATTCTGTTGATACATTCGAGTAATTAAACGTTTTACGATTAGTAAACTATATTTATTGTCATAACCTACATTTTCTAACAAAATAGATCTATTTAAGTCACGATCATGAGCAAATGTATAAATATACTCCCGAAAGATAAGTGGGTATAGGAAGTCATTTTTTCGAGATCTATCTATTTCTAAATTTCTTTGAGATTTCTCTATTTTCATTTTGAATTCGATTTGATTGAAGCAAAGATAGGGAGTTTATTGGGTTATTAAATGATACATAGTGCGATACCATAAAAACAAAATAGTATAATATAAAAAGAATAGATACCTCGGAAATAGTTAAACTCACCAACGGACCCTCTATCCTCTCTTTTTTCCATCTAATTGGTTTATGTTCATTTCTAATTGGTTTATGTTCATTTATAGGGTAATAGGTGACTAGAAATCCTTTAATTTTTCAAGTCAATCACTCTTTTTTGATTTTGGAAAAAAAAAATTGCTTTATCAATATACTTTTTCTTCTACACATTCAACTCCCCTTCATAGTGGAGAATAGCTAATAGTTAGGACTCATTAAAAAAATCGAAAATCCACTCAAGAAAAAGCTTTTCCCGCACTAGGCACTAATCTATTTTTAACGTCTAATTAGATCGGAAAATCATTCAAATTAAGAACGGGAGCTCGTTGCTTTTTTATTTCCCTATAATTCCCTATAATTGGAGCCGCGGAGCTCTGTCCATTTATTAACTCGACCCAACCCCAACTTTGAATTTGAATTCATTTGTTTTTATGTTACGCACCAAGAATTCAAACAAGGTTTGTTTGGAGCCGATCCGGTAAGAATCAAATATTCTCAGAATTCTCCATTGATACGACATGCTGTTTTTTCCATTCATTCCTTTCAGGATCAGTCGTGGTCTTACAAATAATACCGATGGTATGGACGAATCCCTTTCTTCGTACAAATGTGTAAAAGCTGTTAGCCGCACTTAAAAGCCGAGTACTCTACCATTGAGTTAGCAACCCAAATACAAATAATTAGGTTATGTAGATAGAATCGGAATCAAAAATCAAAATAAATCAAAGAGAATAAATAAAGAGATTGAATCATACGACACAATCAAAACATTAAACTAACAAGAAATGAACACGAAATGAAATAGAAAAATTTCTAATTGATTCGGATAAAAAAATAGATAAAGTTTAATAAAGTCAAAATTTATAGATTATCTCTTGTCTCTTATGCTATCTATTCTTATATTTAAAATTGAAAATAATTTCAAAAATGGAAATATTCATTTTTATACATTTTTCTAATATAACAATACATTCAATACATTTCTATTTTTTTTTAGAATCAAAAAAAAGACTTTTGTATCACAGCAAATCCAATAAACCTATCATTTCATTTGAATGAAGAAAAAAAAAAAAAAAAAACCAAACCACTGGAATAGATATAAATAAATCTACAGATAAGATCTAATTACCCAGATCGGATTATATTTATTTGATACACTGTTGTCAATATGAATGTAAATCTGTTAATAAAAAAATACACAATGAAGAAAACAAAAGAATTAATTCAAATTAACCCCATATTTTATTGATATTTTATTGAATCATATAAATATTTTTTGATTTCCAATACGAATATTAGCAAACCAATAAGATAAGACGAAGAAATAAGTAGTTCTCTTCGAATCTTCATC